AATACTCGAGTAATATGGAAATTCCATTATTTTCTCAAATTATTCATTCAAAGATTATACATCGATCTATTTTTATCTATCATTAATATTCCTAGAATTACTACACAACTCTTTCTTGAATCAACAAACAAATTGATTGAGAAATTCATCTCCAATAATGAAATAAATCAAGAAAAAATTACTAATAAAAAAAAAATTCACTTTATCTTTATTTCGACTATAAAAAAGTCACTTTATAATATTAGTAAGAAAAATTCACATATTTTTGGTGATTTATCCTACTTGTCACAAGCATATGTATTTTACAAATTATCACAAACCCAAGTTATTAATTTGTCTAAATTTAGATCTGTTCTTCAATATAACACAACGTCTTGTTTCCTTAAGACTAAAATAAAGGACTATTTTAAAACACTAGGAATATTTCATTCGGAATTAAAACATAAGAAACTTCAGACGGAATTAAAACATAAGAAACTTCAGACGGAATTAAAACATAAGAAACTTCAGAGTTATAGAATCAATCAATGGAAAAACTGGTTAAGATGGCATTATCAATACGATTTATCTCAGATTAGATGGTCTAGATTAATGCCAAAAAAATGGCGAACTAGGGTTAATCAAAGTTGTATGGCTCAAAATAAAAATCGAAACTTAAACAAATGGAATTCATATGAAAAAGACCAATTAATTCATTACAAAAAAGAAAATGATTCGGAACTCTATTCATTATCAAACCAAAAAGATAATTTTAAAAAATGTTATAGATATGGTCTTTTAGCATATAAATCAATTAATTATGAAAATAAAAGTGACTCATTTTTTTCTAGATTACCCTTTCAAGTAAAGAAGAACTTAGAAATTTCGTATAATTCCAACACGTCCAAACACAACTTTGTTGATATGCCCGGCAATCTTCATATCAATAATTATCTAAGAAAGGTCAATATTCTAGATATAGAAAGAAATCTCGATAGAAAATATTTTGATTGGAAAATTATCCATTTTTCTCTTAGAGAAAAAGGAGATATCGAAGCCTGGGTTAAGATCGATACCAACAGTAATCCAAATACTAAAATTGGTATTAATAATTATCAAATAATTGATAAAATTGAGAAAAAAGGTGTTTTTTATCTTACAACTCATCAAAATCCAGAAAAAACTCCAAAAAATTCGAAAAAAGTATTTTTTGATTGGATGGGAATGAATGAAAAAATATTTAATCGTCCCATATTGAATCTGGAATTTTGGTTCTTCCCAGAATTTGTACTACTTTATAATGTCTATAAAATAAAACCGTGGATTATACCAAGCAAATTCCTTCTTTTTAATTTGAATACAAATGAAAATGTTATTCAAAACCAAAAACAAAACTTTTTTCTACCATCAAATAAAAAAATAAAGAATCGAAGTCAAGAAACAAAAGAACCCCCAAGTCAAAGAGAGCGTGGATCAGATATCGAAAACAAAGGAAATCTGAGCCCTGTTTTTTCAAAAGATCAAACCGATCTTGAAAAAGATTACGTGGAATCAGACACAAAAAAGGGTCAAAATAAAAAACAATACAAAAGCAACACGGAAGCAGAACTAGATTTGTTCTTGAAACGTTATTTGCTTTTTCAATTAAGATGGAACGATGCTTTGAATCAAAGAATGCTCGAAAATATCAAGGTATATTGTCTCCTTCTTCGACTGATAAATCCAACCAAAATTACTATATCGTCAATTCAAAGGAGAGAAATGAGTTTGGATATAATGCTGATTCAAGCAAATTTACCTCTTACAGACTTGATGAAGAAGGGGGTATTGATTATCGAACCTATTCGGTTGTCTGTAAAACATAATGGACAATTTATTATGTATCAAACCATAGGTATTTCATTGGTTCATAAAAGTAAACACCAAACTAATCAAAGATACCGAGAACAAAGATATGTTGATAAAAAGAATTTTGACGAATTCATTCTGCAACCTCAAACTCAAAGAATAAATACAGAAAAAACTCATTTTGATTTGCTTGTTCCTGAAAATATTTTATGGTCTAGACGTCGTAGAGAATTGAGAATTCGAAGTTTTTTTAATTCTTTGAATTGGAATGTCGTCGATAGAAATTCAATATTTTGCAACGAAACCAATGTAAAAAACTGGAGTCAATTTTTGGGTGAACGGAAACCCCTTTATAAAGATAAAAATGAATTAATTAAATTTAAGTTCTTTCTTTGGCCTAATTATCGATTAGAAGATTTAGCTTGTATGAATCGTTATTGGTTTGATACCAACAATGGTAGCCGGTTCAGTATCTTAAGGATACATATGTATCCACGATTGAAAATTAATTGATAGTACTATATACCCTGTCTCGTATAAAGTATCTGAAAGCAAACAAATGCAAACATGCCTTGTTTTACATCTCATTCGAATCTAATTCGAGTAGACAATACTAAATCAATAAAATAAGGTATTGATTAGATCTAGAAATGAATCAACAGAATCTTCTTCATTTTAAGATTTTAGGTTTCAATTATTCGCTTTTGTGACTGAAAAAAACGTACCTACTACCTTTTTGGATTCCTATCTGAATCAAATTTTAAATTTGATTAATTTATTGGAATTGCTAAAATTAGAGGTTTATAAAGAAATTAAGTCTATATACCACGTTCAAATTAGTTCAAATTACTGGCATTATTATTACTGATCAATAAAATTCGAACAAATCCATATCTGTAAAATAAAGAAAGGGGAAATTCATTTATGGTAAAAAATTCTGTCATTTCAGTTATTTTTCAAGAAGAAAAGAAAGGATCTGTTGAATTTCAAGTATTCAATTTCACCAATAAGATACGGAGACTTACTTCACATTTAGAATTGCACAAAAAAGACTATTTATCTCAGAGAGGTTTGAAGAAAATTTTGGGAAAACGTCAACGACTGCTAGCTTATTTGGCAAAAAAAAATAGAGTACGTTATAAAGAATTAATTAATCAGTTGGACATTCGAGAGACAAAAACTCGTTAATTTGATTAATTTGAAGAGTTATTTCATTTTCACTTATATGTTTCGATTAAATTTTGATGAACTTCTTTTCACTTTCAGTAATTCATGGAAGAATGAATCGTTAAAAAACTTATGACTGCACCAACTACAAGAAAAGACCTCATGATAGTCAATATGGGACCTCAGCACCCATCAATGCACGGTGTTCTTCGACTCATCGTTACTCTAGATGGTGAAGATGTTGTCGACTGCGAACCAATATTGGGTTATTTACATAGAGGGATGGAGAAAATTGCGGAAAACCGAACAATTATACAATATTTGCCTTATGTAACACGTTGGGATTATTTAGCTACTATGTTCACAGAAGCAATAACCATAAATGGACCCGAACAATTAGGCAATATTCAAGTACCTAAAAGGGCTAGCTATATCAGAGTCATTATGTTGGAGTTGAGTCGGATAGCTTCTCATTTGTTATGGCTCGGTCCTTTTATGGCGGATATTGGTGCACAGACCCCTTTCTTCTATATTTTTCGAGAAAGAGAATTGATATATGACCTATTCGAAGCTGCCACCGGTATGCGAATGATGCATAATTATTTTCGTATTGGAGGAGTGGCTGCCGATCTACCCTATGGCTGGATAGATAAATGTTTGGATTTTTGCGATTATTTTTTAACAGGGGTTGCTGAGTATCAAAAACTTATTACCCGGAATCCCATTTTTTTAGAACGAGTTGAAGGCGTAGGCATTATTGGGAGAGACGAGGCATTAAATTGGGGTTTATCGGGACCAATGCTACGAGCTTCCGGAATAGAATGGGATCTTCGTAAAGTTGATCATTATGAGTCTTACGACGAATTTGATTGGCAGGTTCAATGGCAACGAGAAGGGGATTCATTAGCTCGTTATTTAGTACGAATCGGTGAAATGACAGAATCCATAAAGATTATTCAACAGGCTCTGGAAGGAATTCCAGGAGGGCCTTACGAAAATTTAGAAATGCGACGTTTTGACAGATTAAAAGATCCTGAATGGAATGATTTTGAATATCGGTTTATTAGTAAAAAGCCTTCTCCAACTTTTGAATTGTCGAAACAAGAACTTTATGTGAGAGTTGAAGCCCCAAAAGGAGAATTGGGGATTTTTCTGATAGGAGATCAGAGCGTTTTTCCTTGGAGATGGAAAATTCGCCCACCGGGTTTTGTCAATTTGCAAATTCTTCCTCAGTTAGTTAAAAGAATGAAATTGGCTGATATTATGACAATACTAGGTAGCATAGATATCATTATGGGAGAAGTTGATCGTTGAAATGATAATTGATACAAGAGAAATAGAGACTATCAATTCTTTTTCCAAATTGGAATCCTTAAAAGAAGTCTATGGGATCATATGGATGCTTGTCCCTATTGTGACTCTTGTATTAGGAATCACAATAGGTGTACTAGTAATTGTTTGGTTAGAAAGAGAAATATCTGCAGGAATACAACAACGTATTGGACCTGAATATGCCGGCCCTTTAGGAATTCTGCAAGCTCTAGCAGATGGGACAAAACTACTTTTGAAAGAGAACCTTATTCCATCTACAGGAGATACTCGTTTATTCAGTATCGGACCATCCATAGCAGTAATATCTATCTTTCTAAGTTATTCAGTAATTCCTTTTGGTGATCACCTTGTTCTAGCCGATCTTAGTATTGGTGTTTTTTTTTGGATTGCCATTTCAAGTATTGCTCCCGTTGGACTTCTTATGTCGGGGTATGGATCAAATAATAAATATTCCTTTTTAGGTGGTCTACGGGCAGCTGCTCAATCAATTAGTTATGAAATACCATTAGCTCTATGTGTGTTATCAATATCTCTACGTGTGATTCGGTGAGACCTAAAATTTATCAAAATTCTTTTCTTTCTAGAAACAAGGATAAAAAGATTTGATTGACTATATATATTTTTATTTTTCTTCAGCGTTTGAGTTGATGAACTAAACCAGATAGTTATATGAGTGAAAGAAAACGGCTTCTAAATTTGCAGTAAAAAAGTTGAGTCTCATTTCCTATGTACAAGAATCAAATGGTGAAAAAAGTAAACATAAGCAAGAGAGATTGTTTACCCCAAGATTCGTGAATTGTCATGATAGCTTGAAGCGGGTTGAAAAGACCAACTCTATGGAGTTTTTACTGTCTATTACCATAGATGGATTTCCACAACGGGAGGTTTTTGAAACAAAAAATGAGTGGATGGTTAGGAAGACCAAGATACACAAAGGATTAGTAATTGAGATTATGTAAGTTATCCAAGAGGATATTTCTGTACATAAAAGGAATTCAAATTGGGGCTTTACGTTCGTAGAAATGATCAAGAAGTACTCCCCATGATTCTGATCCAGAGTATGTTCCTATCCACTGAGTAAGTAACTAACTATCAAGAACGAAGTAATCTTTTACTTTGGTTAAAGGCCCTTTTTCTGAGAAAGGAGAATAGGAATGAAATAAAAAAATCGAAATAGAAAGAAAAGAATCTAATTGCAAAAGCAAAAAGGAGGGATGTCTTTTTTTTTCTTCCTTTTTTCTTTTTTTGTTTTTATTCTTTCTTTCCTATAATTCAATTTTTATTTCTATTTAGAGAGATAAAATTTTTGTCATGATTCATGAACTAATGTACTCTCTAATTTTTTTCGTAATTGAAAATTCGAGGTTGAAATGTATATGTGATATTGCTATAAAGCACATTTTTTTATTTAATGATAAGGTTATTAATCAACAAAGAAAAATTAAAATTATTAAAAGATGAGATAAATTCAGAAGCACTTATTTATTAGTTTTAAATATAGCAGACAGAATTCCATTGGTCTAATTTGGGACCTTAGGATAGATTTTTACTCTATCTGACAAACATATCAAGATAAAGAATAGGAAAGGGCCCTTAGATTTATTTGTGACCTCTGAGGAGCCGTATGAGGTGAAAATCTCACGTACGGTTCTGTAATAGCGATGGGCACAGTGATGTTCTCATCGACTATGATTATCTAACAGTTCAAGTACGGTTGATATAGTGGAAGCGCAGTCAAAATATGGTTTTTGGGGGTGGAATTTGTGGCGTCAACCCATCGGGTTTATCGTTTTTCTAATTTCTTCTCTCGCCGAGTGTGAAAGATTACCTTTTGATTTACCAGAAGCAGAAGAAGAATTAGTAGCAGGGTATCAAACCGAATATTCAGGTATCAAATTTGGTTTATTTTACATTGCTTCATATCTGAATCTACTAGTTTCTTCATTATTTGTAACAGTTCTTTACTTGGGAGGTTGGAATCTTTCTATTCCGTACATATTTGTTCCTGAGCTATTTGGCATAAATAAAGGGGGTAAAGTCTTTGGAACACTAATTGGTATCTTTATCACATTAGCCAAAACTTATTTGTTTTTGTTCATTCCTATTGCAACAAGATGGACTTTACCGAGGCTGAGAATGGACCAACTATTAAATCTTGGGTGGAAATTTCTTTTACCGATTTCTCTAGGTAATCTATTATTGACAACCTCGTCCCAACTTCTTTCACTGTAAAAGACCACAATATCCTAGATTCACGACTTGTCTCAAACAAGAGAAAGAAACAAGCATAAAATCTTTTTTATAGATATTCAACATATGCTCCCTATGATAACTGAATTCATAAATTATGGTCAACAAACAATACGAGCCGCCAGATACATCGGCCAAGGTTTCATGATTACCCTGTCCCACGCAAATCGTTTACCTGTAACTATTCAATACCCCTACGAAAAATTGATCACATCGGAACGTTTCCGAGGCCGAATACACTTTGAATTTGATAAATGCATTGCTTGTGAAGTATGTGTGCGTGTATGTCCTATAGATTTACCCGTTGTTGATTGGAAGTTGGAAACTGATATTCGAAAGAAACGATTGCTTAATTACAGTATTGATTTTGGAATCTGTATATTTTGTGGTAATTGCGTTGAGTATTGCCCAACAAATTGTTTATCAATGACCGAAGAATATGAACTTTCTACTTATGATCGTCACGAATTGAATTATAATCAAATCGCTTTGGGTCGCTTACCACTGTCAGTAATTGATGATTACACAATTCGAACAATTTCGAATTTACCTCAAATAAACAATGAATAAACCCTTAATTCGATTCAAAAAAATTACGAATTACGAAGGCTTAGCTCGGATCTAAAACAATGAGATTTTTGCTTGGGCAATTCAAACTAGTGGTTGCTTAATGAGACTCCTAGCTTAATTTAGATTGAAAACAAAACCGATTTCAATATTATATATTATAATAGTAATATTATAATAGTAAAAGTAGATAAATGATATCAAAAATCGATAGGTTTAAACTACTCTTTCGACGAATAAAGAATGGATAGTGGCCCAATAAAATAAAAGCATCTACATCAATTCATACCCATTAGACTTTCATTCAATTAACAATTTCAAAGTATCATAAAAAATAGAAAAACTGCTTTTTCCTGG